ACTTGGCTACATCCGCCCCTAATACTATACTCGATTTTTGAATTCGACTAAATATTATAAATAACTCAATATTATCTAAATATTCTATATTCTAAATTCTAAAATTAGAAAAAGAAAAATAGAATTCAAAAAAAAAAAGAAAAAAGAATCTGATATGATTATGATAAAAAAAAGAAAAAGAAGAGATCTCTTTTCTGTATATGCTTTAAGACAACATATATGTATGTCCCCCCACAAAGCACGAAGAGTAGTTGATCAGATTCGTGGACGTTCTTACGAAGAAACGCTTATGATACTCGAACTCATGCCTTATCGAGCATGTTATCCCATTTTAAAATTGATTTATTCTGCAGCAGCAAATGCTCGCCACAATATGGGTTTCAACGAAGCCGATTTAATCATTAGTAAAGCCGAAGTCAACCAAGGTACTACTGTGAAAAAATTAAAACCTCAGGCTCGAGGGCGGGGTTATCTGATAAAAAGATCGACCTGTCATATAACTATTGTATTAAAAAATATATCTTTAGATAAAAAATCAAAATATGAAGAATATAACATATGCTTAAAAAACCAGGGATGTAGAAAAAAAATGAAATCCACAGATATGACATTTCATAGTATGTATAGTAAATAGTGGAGGATTATGGGACAAAAAATAAATCCACTTGGTTTCCGACTTGGTACAACCCAAAGTCATCATTCTATTTGGTTTGCTCAACCAAAAAATTATTCGGAGGGTCTAGAAGAAGATCAAAAAATAAGAAACTGTATCAAGAATTATGCAAAAAAAAATCTGAAAACATCTTCTGGTATTGAGGGAATTGCATGTATAGAAATTCAAAAACGAATCGATGTGATTCAAGTAATAATATATATGGGATTCCAAAAATTATTAATAGAAAGTAACCCGAAACGAATCGACGAATTACAGATAAATGTACAAAAAGAACTTAATTGTGTGAACCGAAAACTCAATATTGCTATTACAAAAGTTTCAAACCCCTACGGACATCCTAATATTCTTGCAGAGTTTTTAGCTGGACAATTAAAGAATAGAGTTTCTTTTCGCAAAGCAATGAAAAAAGCTATTGAATTAACCGAACAAGCGGATATAAAAGGAATTCAAGTACAAATTGCGGGGCGTCTTGACGGAAAAGAAATTGCACGTGTCGAGTGGATTAGAGAGGGTAGGGTTCCTCTACAAACCATTCGAGCTAAAATTGATTATTGTTCGTATACAGTTATAACTATTTATGGGGTATTAGGCATAAAAATTTGGACATTTATAGACAAAAAATGATTAACCCTTACTTGACTTGTCTTTACATTTTATCCTTTACATTCTACCCATTGATAAAACAAAAAAAAAAATGACAAACTCGTTGATTCTTTTTTTTTTATAATTAATTTATAATTAATATTATCTTTAATAATTTAATAAATAATAAAAAAAATAAAAAATAACATTGATTCAATTTTGTTTTTTATTTGAATTTTATTTATTTGAATTATATTTCGATTTCTATTATTATTATATTATTAGAAATTCTATAATTCTATTTCTATTTAGTTCTATTTCTATTTATTTATTATATCTATTTATTTATTATATTTATTTCTATTTCTTTTCTATTTCTATATTTTTTGATTTATATATTGATATTGATTTATATATTGAAATTGAAATTTCATTTTTTTTTTTTTTATTTGATTTTATTATTGTATTTTTATATAGGATTGAATAAAAATTTATATAGGATTGAATAAAATCAAAAATTCGATTGATAATTTGATATAATTGCTATGCTTAGTGTGTGACTCGTTGGTTTTTAGGGTTTTATAGGGTCAGGATTCAAAAAAAAGGACTGACCCGTACTATCAACTAATACTAATTACTAATAAGTCTAAATAGAAAACTAATAAGTCTAAATAGAAAACTAATAAGTATAAATAGAAATATACAATTAATAACCAATAACCAACCCGTCGCTTTGCATTATCTGGATCCAAAGAAACATTCAAGATATGATCGATATGTTCATATTTTTGGAGCAAGTCAAATCCTTTTTGCACAAACAAAAGAAAAAACAATCTGATTTGATTAGGAATTGTAAATCAAAATCGAAATTATGCGGATAAGTGGAAAATAAGTGGAAGGGTGAAAGAAAGAGAGAAAACAAAATCAAATATCAATGATCTAAGATTCCGATATGTAAGGTCTATAAATCATCAGATAAAAACTAATGTACTAAAGCATCAATCCGAATTGATCTATAATGAATGAAACAAATTCGTTCATTTCATAAAACAAAAAATCAAGAGCCTCGAGTCAATAAAAAGACTGGGAAGATTGACTCAAGACAAATTGAATTAAATAATTCAATTTTATTATTATTTAATTTTTATTTTCGATTTTTAGATTAGAGGCTCCGTTGTAAAATTAAGACCTAACCATTAATGAAAAAGCGGCGGGAACGACGGAACCTGTAAATACATAAGATTTTCTTGCAAAATTGAAAAAAAATCTTAACGATTTATTGAGGGGATAGCGAAAGGAACCAGAAGACAGTCCGTTTATTTTATTCTGAAGGATCTGGATTATCTCTACAAATAACAAATAAAACAAATAGCGAAAGAGTCAATATTCGCCCGCAAAATTTTGTTAAATTATAAATTATTGGATTTCTAAAATTTATTGATCTGATATCATAATTATAATAATAATAAAATAATCCAAAAATTCGTTATAACCTTATATAAAAAAAAGATTATCTAAAACAAAATAGAAAATTATCTATAATTATCTATAATATTCGAATTTAGAATCAAAAAATCAAAATATTAGAATAAAAAAAAAATAGAAAAATATTCAATTTTCAATTTATTTAATATATTTTAATATATTTATATATTTATATATATAAATATTTATTATATATATAAATAGATTAAATATATTAAATAGATTAAATATATTAAATATATACAAATATACAAATAATACAAATATACCAATAAATCTATACAAATAATACAGATTAGAATAATTTAGAATATTTGAGAATAATTTCGAAATTCGAAATATTATATTCGATTTAGATATTAGATATAAGTAAAAAATAAAAAAATGAAGTGAAATCTCAAAGAATCCTATGATTTAATATATTGTTCATCAAACACATATATATTCTATTTTGAATCATTTCATTTGCGAGGAGCTGGATGAGAAGAAACTCTCATGTCCGGTTCTGTAGTAGAGATGGAATTTAGAAACAACCATCAACTATAACCCCAAAAGAACCCGATTTCGTAAACAACATAGAGGAAGAATGAAAGGAATAGCTTTTCGAGGCAATCGTATTTGTTTCGGCAGATATGCTCTTCAGGCACTTGAACCCGCTTGGGTTACATCTAGGCAAATAGAAGCGGGACGCCGAGCAATGACACGAAATGCACGCCGCGGCGGAAAAATATGGGTACGTATATTTCCCGACAAACCTGTTACTTTAAGACCTACGGAAACACGTATGGGTTCGGGAAAAGGATCTCCAGAATATTGGGTCGCTGTCGTTAAACCAGGTAGAATACTTTATGAAATGGGCGGAGTAGCAGAAAATATAGCACGAAGGGCTATTTCAATAGCAGCATCAAAAATGCCTATACGAACTCAATTCATTATTTCGGGATAGAAATAAAGAACTAAAAGAATAAAGACTTTTTTTGGATGATCAAAAAAATCGCAAGTTTCTTTTTTTTTTTTTGGACAAACAATATATCTTTTTTTCCTTTGCATTAGCATTAAAATAACAGATAAAAAAAAATGATATGATCCAATCTCAGACCTATTTGAATGTAGCGGATAATAGCGGAGCCCGCGAATTGATGTGTATTCGAATCATAGGGACTAGTAATCGCCGATATGCTCATATTGGTGACATTATTGTTGCTGTGATCAAGGAAGCAACACCAAATTCGCCTCTAGAAAGATCAGAAGTAATAAGAGCTGTAATTGTACGTACTTGTAAAGAGCTCAAACGTAATAACGGTATTATAATAAGATATGATGACAATGCTGCTGTTGTCATTGATCAAGAAGGAAATCCAAAGGGAACTCGAATTTTTGGTGCAATCGCCCGAGAATTGAGACAATTCAATTTTACTAAAATAGTTTCATTAGCGCCTGAAGTATTATAAGATAAAAAAATTCGAAAATAGAAGATAAAATATATAATAAGATATATCATTAAAGGTTAAAATGAGACCATGATATAGTTATAGTACTTGAATAAAAAAAATGAAATTCTATTTCATTAATAAATAATAAATTAATAAATTGTGTTTCACGCATATACCTTTAATAAAATAAGTAATTCATAAAAAATAAATAAATAAATAAATATAAATAAAGAGTATGTTGATTATATCAAAACGAGAGATAAATCCAAAATTAAGTTTATCATGAGCAGGGATCCTATTGCTGAAATAATAACCTCTATTCGAAATGCTGACATGAATAGAAAAGGAACTGTTCGAATACCATCCACTAACATCACCGAAAGCATTATTAAAATACTTTTACGAGAAGGTTTTATTGAAAATGTCAGAAAACATCAGGAAGTCAACAAAAAATTTTTGGTTTTAACCCTACGACATAGAAGGAAGAGGAACGGGCCATCTGGAACTAGTCTAAATTTAAAGCGAATCAGCCGATCTGGTCTACGAATCTATTATAACTATCAAAAAATTCCTAGAATTTTGGGCGGAATAGGTATTGTAATTCTTTCTACCTCTCGGGGTATAATGACCGATCGAGAAGCTCGACTAAAAAGAATCGGCGGAGAAATTTTGTGTTATATATGGTAATCTTTCGAATATCCGAATTGTATCCCAACCTCTTAATTTGTGAAAAAAGACAAAGAAGAAGTTTATAATATCATTCCTCTTACTGATACTTGAAGACGATTTAGATGGAATGAAAGAAAAAAAAAATAGATTTCATT